TCAGAGCTAAGGAAGCAACTCAAGGAGTTGATCGATGCCGCATCTTCTGGTCTTGGTTCCTTTCGGACGTGCAGGTGGATCCTATTTCCTTCCTTCTTTTGTTCTGGTTCCCGTGCGTGTAGGAGGTCTTTTTTTAGCGTTGGGTTTGTTATCAAGGCAAGGGGAGTGTGCTTTTGCGCTCTTTCTACGGCCCGTTATGCTTTTCCCGGCTCGGCATGCTTTAACTCTATCGACAGCATTTTTGGTGTCCAGACCAGTAGCAGCAGCAGCGTCGGTTAAGGCTCGTTCCGAAAGAGATATATGTGGAGCGGTTCCAGTCCCTCTTTGGAGGGACTTACGCCAGCTTCGGTCAGCAGAGTTACCCTCCACTCAGCCATGTAAAACACGGTTTCGTATACCCCTAATTCTGAAATTAGTGTGGCTTTTTGGGGCTCCTCGTGGAAAGCTTTGCGGTTAATAATCGAATAAGTAATCCAATCTTCCTCACGCTCTTTAGTTCATCTTGGTAGAACAAGGAAAAAGCCTATGTGGTGGGTTCGACTCCCACAGGAGCGCACATTAATTACCAATCAGCTGCTTTTCATTAAAGGAAGGGCATGATTAAATCTACTATGATATTATTTCGCGGTCCTGATTGAATGAATCAACTATTTAATTTCATAGTAAATTTCTCCATCGGCTATATGGCATCTATTTTTCAAGTGCGAGAGATTGCCCCGGGGTCACATTTTTTCTTCTTTGAAAGATGGGAACGGGGGATCAACTCAATAATCATTGATAATAATGGCATTTCACTTCCGCGGCCTGTAACACATGATCAAGCCGTGCCCCTCCTTAAGCCTCTTTCTTCGTTCGTAATCAAGCCGAAGGAAGCAAGGATGATTGCTAGCCTATAAGTGTAAAGAAAGGATAGTCTTTCTCTAATCTTTTTAATCTTTTTTGAATTGGGACCTATCGGATTACCTCAGCTAGCTCTTCATAAAAGTTTAAACAAAAAAGTAAGTAATTAATCCTATCTTTCTTTAGTCGGCTGTAAAGGAAGCTCAGCTCATTAGTGCCAAAAGCGGAAAGCAAGGCAGGGAAGCTAATTGCGACAGTCAAGGCAGGCAGACAAGAAAGACAGGTCAAGGTTGCTCAAAGATGCCAGTAGTCGCAGCTGAAAGAAAAAAAAGAGGAAGACAGCCGCCGTGAAAGCGTTCCACTCGCGCTTCTTTCTGTAAAGAGAATCACCCCTATCTGTTAAGGTAGCTTGCTTACTTAGTGCTTGCGCTAAGGAATACGGTAAGGAAGGGAAACTAAGGCAGCTAAACCACTAGTACGAAGGAGCGAGCGCGTTCTATCCACTAACCATGTAAAAAAAATGATGGGTAGAATGGCGCGGCGCTGTAGGAATCGGTCGGATTCGAACCGACGAATAGAAGTTTTGCAGACTCATGCCTTAGCCACTTGGCTACGGTTCCCTATCAATTCTATGTCTTTCCCCCTTAGCGCAAGCACTAAGTAAGCAAGCTACCTTTCCTTCCTTCTTTTCCTGGAGAGCTCTAATGTGACCTTAGTACTCTGTAAGCCAATGATGGTTAGTGCTCTAGAAGCCCCTGTCTTGTATTAATCTCTTTTCTTTCCGAGTCTACTTGACTTCTTTTTTTTCTTTATGCTGTTCTGTTCGGAAAGACCTGTAAGTGGTTTTGGCATATCTTATGCAATCGATTGATTCTATCAGGTCCATTCTTCGGTAGTGCATAGGCTCCGGCTTCTTCCTCTAGCCGAGCCACTACTTGCGTGTGTGTAATTCATGGCAGTTTTTTATTATGGAGCTATTCTCTTTCTTGGATTTTCTTATAGTAGAGAGCGGTAAGTTAGTGCTGTTCTAAGGAAGTGGTAGCTGTTCCAGTACACAAACAAGGTGGGTTGGGGTTTAGGAGGTATTTTGAGCGCATGCTTGTTGCTTTAATAGAGAAAGGGCTTGGCATTTCACTCTTTGTTTCGGGGTTGTCACGGATTGGCCGGCCATACGGATAAGGAAGTCCAAGGAGTTTTTTCTTTTTGGAGGTTTCAAATCACATTAGCCATTCCATTCCTTCCGGATAACCTAAAACATGCAGGCCTACCTAAGAAAGAATAGAAAGGGTACTTTCTGATTTGAAAAAAGGGTTATATTACGATGTATACGATGAGATAAGAAGAATAAAACTGGCTCTTCTCTTGAGCCTATTTTGTTTGATTGATCTTGCCACTTAGAACTGGTAGGTAGGTCTGTCTTTCTCTGGATCCCGCTGAGCTGAAAGACATGAGACATAGATATAAAATCGTTTAGATCCGGACCGGGCTCTCGAAAGCTCATGTGACCGGAGGTGGGAAGATATGGGCTGGAAAAGCATGTTAATAATCACCGCAGGCCCTTATGCCCTGAGTTCTCAGCTTCTCCCCAGAAGTGGAACTAACTGGAGGGTCGGTATGCGAAGAGGGGTCTCCCTTGTAACAGGAGTGAAGAATGACCCGACCCGGCCACAAGAAGACAGGCAGAGTGGCGGGGCAATGGTACCAGACGTTAAGGAGAGAGAAGTGAGTTGGTCTCGACGAGAGCCCAGGCGAGTCTCGTGTGTGAGAGTCTGACCGGGATTAAGGATATAGTTCCCTTCCTGGTCTGGGTTAGGGTTCCAAACCTGCCATATCCCCTAAAGCCCCAGAGCTCGAGGTCTACTTCTACCTAAATACATACAGCTTGCCTTACCACCATTTCAGAGCCAAGCCTCCCTTTCTGATAGAGGGGAGTGAGAAAGATATTTTTTTTTCGGATCGCCTAATTCAATAGCTCAAAAATAGGTGGAGTTCGCCCTTTGAAGCACATAGTTAAGTGTTGCAACAGGGGGGTTGTTCAGCGAACGGGAAGCAAACAAAGTCTCCATACCAACATTGAAGGCTTCGCAGCTATCCGGAAGAGAGCCTTACTCTATAGGGGTGCTAACGCTTTACTAATATAATATCAAGTAAGGGCTCTTCTTCTGTTCTACGAATCTAACTAATCTATACTACTACTAACTATAGTCAGACTAGGTCTTCTAGAGGGAACTAGCATAGTATGGTTTATATATTTTGTGCTACTAGAACCACAAGCCGCACTATACTTGCCTGAACCTCCTAAACGAAGTACGCTTTGGCGAGCGAGAAGCAGCCGGGTATAGGAGAAGGGGCGGTTGGCTTAGTAAAGATAGTAAATAGTTCAACTTGGTGGATAGTTCCTCGGCTCGGTTGAGTAATGTAGTTCGCTCGGCTCGCAGCGGGCTTGTTCTAGTGGAAATATCTTTCTCTCTGGGAAAAACACATAAGATTTGTTCGCTAGAGCTTCATCACTGAATAATGGTGGCTTGACTTTTTGGAGAACTTCTTCGCGTGGGCGGCGTACGTACAAGGTAGTTTACTTGCTTACTTTAAAGAGGGAGGGGGTGTTAGAAATAAGCCACCGCCCGACGACGGTTTACAACACAGAGCGACCCGGGACATCGAGCGAAGAGCTCCAATGCGCGTATTCGGAGCTACGCGGATGCCGTAGTCGCAGAAGCCGGATCAACATCATGACAACGGCATTCTGGAAACTGTTAGGCCAGCCACAATTGGTCTAATGTCTGGGTGCGTATGGCGGTACACTGAGAGCACCTTTCAAGTCGGCTGACAAAGAAAAAAGGGTTTCGTCGTCTTTTTCCCGCTTTCACCTGCGATTGCGAAGGGATTTGAGGCCGGTTTTCAATTCGCTTCTCTCTCTCCGGCGAGGTTTGACTTCGCGTGGTGGGAAGGCCTTCGCTATTCGCATCTTCCCGTCCAGCAAAGAAAGTGAAGGGGAGCGGACAGCAAGTTGGAGGACGCTGCGGAACCGCGTAATTGATCCATCTGCGCTATTCCCTAATTGAAGCAAGTTAGAAAGCCTTCAGAGCCTCAGCCCCTACCATTTTTTGAATAAAATGAAAGCTGACTAGCAATCGCTCGTTTTTCTTATTAGCATGGGATTGGATGTTAATAATGAAAGACAGAACATCTATTAGAAGGCAATCCCCGGGGAATTCCTATAGATTTCCGATGGATAACAATCCATATTTCTCGCTCTCGCTCTTTCTCCCAATCAATCGCGAGGGTTCCGGGCATGAGAACGCAAGTTCCGGAATCGAACAAAACGTCCGAGGACGAAAGAAAAAATGCTCCGCGGGGAACTCGTTTCATGTCGGCGTATTCGTGCCGGTTAGACGTCGGCCATGAAATCCATCACTATACCGAGCAGATCCCGGGCATTCACATCTCGGTCAAACGGAACTATGCGCGGTTCTCTCGTGAATCGCCTTCAGCAAGGTATGGCATTCAGGGTCTGAACCCGGGGAGAAATCTTTCTTCATAGATACAAGACATTCGTTGCTGATCTAAAAAAGATCTTATCCTGTGGGCGTTAGCGGACGTTTTTCATTCTTCAACCGGTCCTTAGTAGCGTTTCCAAAGTCAACCTAACCGGTTACTTTTGTGGAGACGCGCTAAAACAGGCCTATAGGTTCGCCTTTCTAATAGAAGAAGAGTAGATAATTAGATATAATAAGTATATATAATTAGCCAGATCATCTGAAGCATGAACAGAATCACCTTTGTTCCGAAGGCCTAGCGAGTTAAGCGAGTTCCTTTTTTTTTTTTTTTCAAGGAGGTCTTTTTCTTTCCCCGGACCGATGACTCGCTTGTTCAGTACTGCTAAAACTATTATAGGAGTATGCCGTCCCCTCGGGACTACCAGTAGTTTTGGTTGTTGAATCTCGTGCAAGTTAGGTTGTGGTTGTATTGGCTGCAAGCGGAACGTAGGCGCTTTAGGTGTGTGTTGACCATGCACTCTCGCGTCATGTAATGTCGTATGTATGATAGAGGTGGTGTGGTGATTGATCTCAATGCTAATGGTTATCCCCAAGGTTCAACGAATGAATGGGGCTATGATTGTACCCGGATAGAGATGACGGTCTTCCTCTGATGTCTCC